TGCCTACAGTAGAAGGACTAATCAGTTATTTCTTTCATCGCCCCGAACATACGAATATTAGCACCGATGGTGCGTAAATGTAACTCGTTGTTCAAACAACTATTCAGAGTTCCTAGAGCTCCTTGTAAGGCTTGTTGAAAAACGCGTTGTCTGACTTGATTAATCGCTCTTTGTTGTTCAAACTGAATGGTTTCGTTTTTGTAATTTTCTAATCGTTCCAAATTCTGATAAATTGAATTAATCAAATTCAATTTTTCTCGTTCTATCTCGGAATATCCATTCACTCGAAACTCATCCGCTTCTATTTTCACTTTTCGTAAGCGGGTCTTGGCCTTTTCCAGCCTTTCAATGGACCCTCCGCGTAGCTCTTCTGAATTTCGAATAGTACTCAAGATTCTCTGTTTTCGATTATCTAATAAATCACTTAATGAAAGTAGATTATCTTCCCATTACAATTAATTTTAACAATTCCATGACCTCTTCCCGAACCAAACAGGAATCTTTCGATTCATTTGGCTCTCACGCTCACTTACTTATGGGGCATTCCCGTATCACTTTTTTATTTATATAATATTTAATATTTATTTATATAATATATAATGTTTATATTAATGTTTATATATTATTTATATAATATATAATGTTTATATTAATTAATGTTTATATTAATGTTTATATATAATGTTTAGTTTATATAATATATAATATTTATATAATGAGCTTATCCTCTCTTTTCTGTTCGGATTTCAAAATATTGAAACGGATCGTTGATCCAAGACCAGAATATTCGGAGGACTCTTCCGACCAGACAAAAAATCTGTAATTATCGGCAAAGTTGTTTCTTTTTTTTTATTCAAATCCAAAAAATTCCGCTTACTTTATACATAGGTCGTCGATTCCGCATTGGATAAAAAAGTAGGGGATTCCCGTTTTTCCAGTAACAGTAAAAGGTTCAAATCATTTTATCGATATGAGTGTTCTATATCGGATAAAATGCAAGGATTCGTTTTGAAACTCTCGCCATACTAACATAGATAGTGGTAGAAAGAACACCAACGTTGCGCCCAGACTTCAAACAATTTAGCTTTAACCATGTTTAGGCCCCCATATTATTGGTTGATAGAGAATCAAAGTGTATTTACCAACGAATCACGAAATGCTATGGTTCGTACATATGATTTCTGAATTGATTCAGAAGTAATTCGCGGGATCGTGCACCTTTCTTTCCTAGTTATAAAGAAAAAAGTGCAGCTGGTTAGATCCAGCTTATTCTTGAAATAAACAACTCGCACACACTCCCTTTCCAAAAAAAATCAATACACCAAGGACTACACTTAGATTTATTGGATTTGTTGCTAAAATATCGGTATTAAATCCGAAACTCCCGGCGGATGGCCAGTGACCCAAGGAAACGAAAGAATCGGTTACATTTTTCATATGATCTCCTCTTATAGACTTATAGATAGGACTAAATTTAGATAGGACTAAATTGAACAGAGTTCTTTTTGTATTACTTCACCCTTTGTTGATTTTGTTGATTTTCTTTTTTTCCATATTTCTCAATCTATTTAATTTCAATTGAACCCCCCCAAAAAAAAATACTTAATTAATTTATTAATTAATTTAAATTTAATTATAATTAGGTCCCAGGCCAGGTATCATATCAATTACGAAATATCTCGTTCGTTCGTTGCAAGGCGTACTAAAAAAGGGGGTTCCATTGGACCGAGAACGGGAAGGAAAAAAGCGAGTGGATCCGCTAATTCCTGATCCTCAAATTAGTCCTTCCCACGGGGTATTATCTCAACGAATAAGTTAAAGTTATTGTAGGATTGAAATCTTGATATAATTTGAAAAAATAAAGCGGCAAAGCAAATCTAAGATAATAAAATAAGAAAGATAAAAATAAGACTTTCCCGTTTATTTCGAGGATTAAACAAAAGGATTTGCAAATAAAAGCGCTAATGCCACGACCAGTCCATAAATTGTTAAAGCTTCCATAAAAGCCAGACTAAGCAATAAAGTACCTCGTATTTTACCCTCTGCTTCTGGTTGTCTCGCGATACCTTCTACGGCTTGGCCCGCAGCAGTCCCTTGTCCAACTCCCGGTCCAATAGAAGCCAGCCCTACAGCCAATCCAGCAGCAATAACGGAAGCAGCAGAAATCAGTGGATTCATGGTAAGCTCCTCGCATAAAAATAAAGAAATGGTTAATGATACAAGCAACCAATGAATTATGGCTTATTATTCCATTACTAAGATCCATCCAATCTAAATAACTATGAACTACAAATTTTAAGTAATGAGATTATTGAATGAACAGAACTATTTAGATCTCGCGTTTTTAGTTCCTATCCATCGGATCTAGTTCTTCCATTTCATTATTTATTTGTTCCGAGCCATTCTTTCAATTACAATTATGATTATGCACTCTTTTTCTTCTATATGCTTGATTTCATCTGTTTATTCATTTGGCGGGGCCCAAAAAGGCTTTCTATTG